AATTGGGAGAAGCCGTAGGTATTATTGCAGGTCAATCTATTGGCGAACCCGGCACTCAATTAACATTAAGAACTTTTCATACTGGCGGAGTATTCACAGGGGGTACTGCAGAACATGTACGAGCCCCTTCTAATGGAAAAATTCAATTCAATGAAAATTTGGTTCATCCGACACGTACGCGTCATGGGCATCCCGCTTTTCTATGTTCTATAGATTTGTATGTAACTATTGAAAGTGAAGATATTCTTCATCATGTGACTATTCCATCTAAAAGTTTTCTGTTAGTTCAAAATGATCAATATGTAGAATCAGAACAAGTAATTGCCGAGATTCGCGCAGGAACACCCACTTTTAATTTTAAAGAGAGAGTTAGAAAACATATTTATTCTGACTCAGAAGGAGAAATGCATTGGAGTACCGATGTGTATCATGCTCCTGAATTTACATATGGTAATGTTCATCTTTTACCAAAAGCAAGTCATTTATGGATATTATCCGGACGGCCGTGCAGATCCAGTCTAGACCCCTTTTCGCTCCACAAGGATCAAGATCAAACGAGCGCCCATTCTCTTTCTGTCAAACGAGGATCTATTTCGAATCCCTTATTGACTAATGATCAAGTAAGACACCAATTTTTTAGTTCGGGTTTTTCTGCTAAAAAAGAAGATAGGAGTCTTGATTATTCAGAATTTAATAGAATCATAGGGGTTGGTGATTCTAATCTTATAGATTTTGCCATTCTCCACGAGAATTCAGATTTATTGGCAAAGAGGCGAAGAAATCGATTCAGCATTCCCCTCCAATGGATTCATCAAGAACAAGAGAAAGAACGAATCTACTCTTCAGGTATTTTGATTGACATACCTATAAATGGGATTTTCCGTAGAAATAGTATTCTTGCTTATTTCGATGATTCTCGATACAGCAAAAAGAGCTCGGGAATTACTAAATATGGAGCTCTAGAAGGGCATTCAATCGTCAAAAAACAAGATTTGATTGAGTATCGAGGAGTCAAGGAATTTAGGCCAAAATACCAAAAGCAAATGAAAGTAGATCGCTTTTTTTTCATTCCTGAGGAAGTGCATCGCTTACCTGGATCTTCTACCATAATGGTACGGAATAACAGTATTATTGGGGTAGATACACAAATAACTTTAAATACAAGAAGTCGAGTAGGCGGGTTAGTCCGAGTGGAAAGAAAAAAAAAAAGAATTGAACTGAAAATATTTTCTGGAGATATACATTTTCCCGGAGAGACAGATAAGATATCCCGACACAGTGGCATCTTGATACCTCCAGGAATAGGAAAAAAAAATGACAAGGCATCCAAAAAATGGAAAAATTGGATCTATGTCCAACGGATCACACCCACCAAGAAAAAGTATTTTGTTTTGGTTCGACCTGTAGTCACATATGAAATAACAGACGGTATAAATTTAGCAAGACTTTTTCCCCCGGATCTGCTGCAAGAAAGGGATAATTTACAACTTCAAGTTATCAATTATATTCTTTATGGAAACGGCAAAACAATTCGGGGAATTTCTGACACGAATATTCAATTAGTTCGGACTTGTTTAATATTGAATTGGGAGCAAGACAAAAAAAGTTCTTTTATCGAAGAGGCTCGTGCTTCCTTTGTTGAAATAAGGACAAATGATTTGATGCGAGATTTTCTAAGAATTGATTTAGTCAAACCCTCTATTTCGTATACTGGAAAAAGAAATGACCTCTCAGATTCTGGATTGATCCCTGATAATGAATCAGATCACACCACTATCAATCCATTTTCTTCCACCTTTTTGTATTCCAAGACAAAGATTCAACAATCCCTTAACGAAAATCACGGAACTATTCATACGCTATTGAATAGAAATAAGGACTGCCAATCTTTGATAATTTTGTCATCATCCAACTGTTTTCGAATGGGTCCATTCAATGATGTAAAATCATTCAATGTGATAAAAAAATCAATGAATAAAAATTCCCTAATGCCAATTAGGAATTTGTTGGGCCCTTTAGGAATAGCTTTTAAAATTGCGAATTTTTATTCATTTTCCTGTTTGATAACTTCTAATCAGATTCCAGTAACTAAATATTTACAATTTGACAATTTAAAACAGACTTTTCAAGTACTTCTTAAATATTATTTACTGGATGAAAATAGGAAAATTTATAATCCCGATCCATGTAGTAACACCTTTTTGAATCCAGTAAATTTGAATTGGTATTTTCTCGATCACAATTCTTGTGAAAAGGCATCTACAAAAATAACTCTTGGACAGTTTATTTGTGAAAATGTATGTATAGAAAAAAATGGACCACACCTAAAATCGGGGCAAGTTCTAATTGTTCAAGTTGACTCTGTAGTAATACGATCGGCTAAGCCCTATTTGGCCACTCCAGGAGCAACGGTTCGTGGCCATTATGGAGAAATCTTTTATGAAGGAGATACGTTAATTACATTTATATATGAAAAATCGAGATCTGGTGATATAACGCA